AAAGCCTTGGTGGTTAACACTCTTTTAAAGCTGCAATTTAATGTTGTAAATCAACTACAAGGCCATGATTATAGGAATATGATTAGAGGGGCTAAGGTGCACATTGAGGTTAAAGCAATATTTGAGATAGAAATTGATCTTCTTGTTTTGTTTAAATTTTTTATAGATAAAATAAAGTTAAATGTTATATTAAAATAGTAAAACAAGTTTATTAGGCTGCCTGTAATTAATGTTGTTAATACAATGAATAATTCACCCGTTGTAAGTCTGTTGATAATTATTCATTTGGGTAAGAATCCTAAAAATGGAGGCAGACCTCCAAGGCTGAATATTATTAATATTAATATTATGAATGGGAAAGTTGATATAGCGTTAACAGCAGTGTTAAAATTAGATTTTAATATGTTAGTCTGGGTTAACATATATATTAGGCTTGTGGTAATGGCTACATAAATAGAAAAGTATATAATAAATATGTTGGAAGAGTAGTTTAGGGCTACTAGTATTCACCCCATATGCCCAATTGAGGAATAAGCTAGTAAGGTGCGGAGTTGTGATTGGTTTATCCCTCCCATACCTCCTACTATTGCCCTTAATATGGCGATTCTTATGATTAGAAGGGCCGTGTTACGTGGGGCAATGATGGTTAATATTATAAATGGTCTAATTTTTTGTCATGTTGATAAAATTAAACATATGTTTCATGGTATACTTGCTATAACATGGGGGAGCCATTGATGACAAGGAGCCAATCCTAATTTAATGGTTATACTTAGTAGAAATGTAAAATTAATTAATAATTCTGTTTTATTATCTGTAGAATTTATTGTTATTGATAAGACTCCTGCCGTTAGTATTACCCCTCTTCCAATGGCTTGAATAATAAAGTATTTTACTCTAGCTTCTGTTTCCTGCAGATGTTGTGAAGAGGCAATTAGTGGGACGAATGAGAGTAGGTTGAGCTCTATTCCTATTCATAGGTATAGTCAGTTGGTGCTGGATAAAGCAATAATAGTCCCTGTAATGGTAGTTATTAAAAATAAAAGTGATGAAGGCGTCATAAAACCGTGAAAGGAGATGAGCCTTTCAGATATGAAGTTAGAAGCTTTTATCTGCACCCGCACGGTTTATTTTCATTCTAAGGAGCCTTCATTTCATTCGTGGTATAGCCCTGCAAGTAACACTGTACAAAATAGCATTACTGTTAGGGATACTATGGGAGAGATGAATGTTGTGGAGGGAATAGGTATTAATAATGCAATTTCAATGTCGAATACTAAGAATAGAACTGCTAAGATAAAAAATCGTAATGAAAAGGGGATGCGGGCAGAGTTATGAGGGTCAAACCCACATTCAAAAGGGGTTCTTTTTTCAAAGTTAAATTGTATTGATTTATTAAGTATTGCGGTTGCGGTAATAATTACAATAGGGAAAATTCTAGCAATTACTATATTGAGAATAATTAAGTTCATTTTCTTAGGGGTTTAACCCTGTTTATGAAGTAAAAATTCATTGCTGTTGCAAGCTTCTAAGAAAGGTGTTGGAGGTATGACCTCGTGTTCAACGACATCAAAGTTGTCCGTTCGTCCGGCGCAACACCATATAGTAGCAGCAGTTATTAATATTATTATTACTAAGGCTATTGGTAAAAATTGTTTTCATGTTAGGCTTATTAATTTGTCGTACCGTATTCGTGGGTAGGCGCCACGCGCCCAAATAAATAATACACTAATTAAGGTTAAAGCAAAAATTATGATAATTTCTGTTATCGGCCCTCATAAGGAAAAGGAGATGAATAAAGCAGTTGTAATTATTCCTATAGCAATAATGTTTATGTATTCAGCCATAAAAATGAGTGCAAATGTGCCTGATCTGTATTCTGTGTTAAACCCTGATACTAGTTCTGACTCTCCTTCGGCAAGATCAAACGGGGTGCGGTTTGTTTCGGCTAAAGAGGTGATAAGTCATATTACTAATAATGGTCATAATATAATTGTGAATATAATTGAATTTATTTTTATAAAAGAGTTAAATCTCAGAGAAGAAACTATGATTATAGGTGTTAAAATAACTAAGGCTATTGAGACTTCATACGAGATGGTTTGTGCGATTCTTCGTAAGGCTCCAAGTAAAGAATACTTACTATTTGATGCCCAACCAGAAAACAGGGTGGTGTATACGTTTATACTTGACACACATAAGAATAGTATAATTCCATATTTTATTAAAAAGGGGGCTCTTGGGTAGGGGTATAAAGACCATAGAGTTAAGGCTAAAAAAAGGGCTAGTATGGGAGTTGCAATAAACGGAATTATATTTGCGTTGATTGGTATGTTTAGTTCTTTAGTAAATAATTTAACTGCGTCAGCCATTGGTTGGGGGACCCCCATAATTCTAACTTTATTTGGCCCTTTTCGTAGTTGGATATATCCAAGAATTTTTCGCTCTAATAAAGTGAAAAATGCTATTGCTAATAGAACACAGATAAAAATAATTAAGATGGAAATTGGTGTTTTAAGGAACATTATTTTAGGATATAAATATCTTATTTAGAGCTTAAGTCTAATGCACTAATCTGCCACTAAAACGGCTATAGTATATAATACATGGTTTGATTGCAACTCAGATGCCTTGATTTAGGCTATATAGCCTAATAACATGGTGCTTTAACCACCTGTTAATGACTTTCAAAATCATTTTATTATGTTACTAATAGGTAGGAATTTCCTGTGGGTTGATCCTAAGTCAAGTGCATAACTCTGCCAACCTATTAATATGGGAGAAAATTTATATAGATTTAATCTGTAATACCGGGTCCTTTCGTACTACGGTTTAATTTTAGTTTATAAGGATAGAATCTAACCTGGCTTACGCCGGTCTGAACTCAGCTCATGTAGTGATTTAATGGTTGAACAAACCAACTTTTTTAGGCGGCTGCGCCTAAAAGTTACACTAAGCCAACATCGAGGTGCCAACCCCCACTGTCAATGTGATCTCTCTAGTGGGATTAGCCTGTTATCCCTAAGGTAGCTATATATTAATACATTATTGGGTGTGTATTTTAAAATAGTTAAAAAGAGGTGTGTTTGTCTTTAGATTGTCCCAATCAAACTGGTGTTAAGTATAACAGCTCTAGCCAGTAAAGCTCTATAGGGTCTTCTTGTCCTTTATAGTGGTTCAGGCTTCTTCACCTGATTATCAGTTTATAAAAAATTCAAATGAGACAGCTTTATTCTTGTTTGTCCTTTCATACTAGCCTTCAATTAAAAAGCAAATGATTATGCTACCTTTGCACGGTCAGGATACCGCGGCCGTTGAATTAAAAAATCACTGGGCAGGATGGACCTATTATATTTTCAATAGGCGGTGTTTTTGTTAAACAGGCTGAATAAAATATTTGCCGAGTTCCTTATTTGAATGTAAGTTTATAGTATTTGGTTTACACGGTTACGTATGTGTGTTTGGGTTTGTTTATACTAGTTATAACATTATAAGAAATTCTTAAAGTTAGAAAGTTACGCTTTAATATTCAAGTTTAAAAAATTAAAGTTCTGGTTATATGCCCCAGGAACGGGTTATTAGCCGGTGTTAAGCTTATATTAGATAAAATTGTTAGTATATAGAATTTACATTAAAGCTTTGCCTTTAATGTTTTTATAGCAACTGGCTTTTTCGACTAAAATCGATTATTGCGTAACCAGCTATCAATCTCCGCGGGGGTATGTAGCCTCTGGGAATGCGTCTTATCACAATATTGTAACATTGTAGTATGGGTATCTAGATCAGCGCCTCCCCAGCTCGGAAAATTTTCGGGGTTGAACTAATAGTAATAAACTAGTTATACCATGATGCAAAAGGTACGTTAAATTAACTGCATTTTATTAAATTTAGGTGCTTTTCAGTTAGAGTGTAAAAGTGTGGGTTTCTATGTGTGAAATTGAATGTGAGATGTGGGATACAGGAGGGTTTCAAAATAAGACTGACGTCTATCTTATCATTGTAAGTGATACGCATTTGTCATGCTCTATTTTGAAGGCACAACTTCAGTTACGCCTACTATGTTACGACTTATCTCGCCTTTCGGTGAGAGTGACGGGCGATTTGTGCACACTTTAAATTGCATATTCAATAGCTCATACTATTAGCGTTTTACTGTTAAGTCCATATTATGACAGAGATTGATAACTGTCAACCTGTTTTATGTTTATTGTAATCCATCTAAACTTGTTAATGGGCTGCACATTGACCTGACGTCAGAGAGAAGTCTGTATTGCCAGCAATTTTAGGTAATGCGGGCTTGCGACGGCAGTATACAAGCTGGAAATTCTATAACAAGAAGGGTTTAACGTGGATTGGCGAGTAATGTGACAGATTCCCCTAATAGCATAAAGTGCCGCCAATTTTTTTAGGTTTTAAACATGGGTTCGTAGTGCCCGGAGAGGTGGTGGAGGAATAAGATAAAAGGGTATCTAATCCGTGTTTTTGTTTATTCTTTTGTGTGGGTGAGATATTGGTAAGTTTTATTTTATTATATGTATTGTACCACTATAATGTTTAGTGTATATCAGTACATCTCCGTATTTTTATTGGCTTGTGCTTATCGTTTAACCGCGACGGCTGGCACGAATTTTGTCAGCACTTAATATAATATCTGTGATATAAGTTTAATTTAGAGCAAAATACTTTACTGCAGGCGTGAAATTGGAGATTAGTTATACTTATCCTTAAAAATGGAAGAGAATACTTTAAGGGGGAGGAGAATGTTTCACGGGGTGTCGGTGGATTGCATGTATTATATTTTATTGTAGCCAATATGGTAGCCAAAATCAAACTATTTTAGAAGATAGTGATTAGAGTGGGTATTAAAATGATTAAGAATACAGGAGTTACATGCCTAATAATTACTATCAGATTACGAGGGATGATGTATATCGCCGGGTTGTTTAAAGGGTTAATAGGCCCGTGGTTCATTCTTACGTAAAGAGTTAGGGAGTAAGCTGCTGCTACAAATCTTATAATTCCTAAAGGAATGATTATTAATTTTGTGCTAATAGTAGAGCATGTAATTAATATAATTTCAGCTAGTAAATTTGTTGAGGGAGGGGCTGCCATGTTGGCAGCTGATATAATAAATCATATTATTGATATTGTTGGAATTGTAATGTTAATCCCTTTATTTATTAATAAACTCCGCGAGTTAGACCTTGAATAACACATGTCTGCTGATGCAAATATAGCTGATCTAAGTAAACCGTGGGAAATTATTATTGCTATAGCTCCTCAAATGCCCCATGGTACATTGGCAATAATACCGGCTATCACTAACCTTATGTGACCAACCGATGAATAGGCAATTAATGATTTTATATCTTGTTGGCGTACACAAATAAGCCTGGTGATTATTCCCCCTCATAATGTAAGTCTGATAAGAGGTATTTTTAAGCTGATATTTATAGGGGCGATTAGGTATATTATACGAAGTATTCCATACCCTCCTAACTTTAATAGTACTGCGGCTAAGATCATTGATCCGGCTACAGGGGCCTCTACGTGTGCTTTGGGCAGCCATAAATGGGCTAGGAATAAAGGTAACTTTACTATAAAGGCGAAATTTATCATTAATCAAAAAGGTGTTGATAAGGTGTTAAAAGTGAATAAAGGTAAAAATACATTATCTATTTTAAGCAGCAGTACTTGGATTGCGATTCCCCCCAGTAAAGGAAGGCTTGCAGTGATGGTGTAAAGTATTAAATATATACTTGCTTGTAAGCGTTCTGGCTGGTATCCTCATTTTATAATAATTAATAATGTTGGAATTAGAGATGCTTCAAATAAAATATAGAACGAGAATAAATGGGATACTGAAAATGCTAATAATAAAATAAATGTTAAAGTAGTTGTGTAGAAAATAAATATTTGTTCATTATGCTCAAGGTGGATTTTTTGTCTTGCAGCAATTACTATGGGTATAATTCATAGAGTTAGTATTACTAATATACTTGATATATAATCTATTCCTCATATTGGTCTAAAATTGATAGGTATTGTATTACAGTATAAGGTTATTAATCTTGGCACTATTATTATACTTAAAAATATCATTCTGTAATTTCATTTTGCCTTTATAAATATTAGGAGCGAGATAGGAAACAAGATGCTTAGCATTTATTTAAAGATAGAGAATTTAATCGATCGTTTCCATAAGATCGTCTTATAGATGTTATACATGCTAGCCCTAGTCTTGCTTCACAGGCGCCGAAGGCTAGTATAACAATGATGAATATAGACCATGAAGTGTTAATTGTTACAATTATTATAATAATTAGCCTTAAGATTATAGCTTCTAAAGCTAGTAAAGCTATTAGAAGATGTTGACGTTGGAAAATTACACAGGTAATTGAAAGTATCACTAAAATTGGGGTAATTGTTATTATTCAGGTTATCATTGCATAAAGAATATTATTCTATTTCTGGTTTACAAGACCAGTGCTTCAATACATTAGCTTTATATGCATTTCAGATTACGGAGAGGGCCGATAGTTAGCTTCCAAAGCTAAAATTTTATTTTAAATTATAATCTGTGTTTAACATTACATATGTGTTTCTTGCGTGAAAAGCAAGTGTATTATATTATACTATAAGCACGGTGCTCTTGGACTTACGCCATATTTACAGCTTCAATGTAACGCTTTATTTAAGCTACGAGAGCATATAACTGAAAGGGTTCAGCAAGTAATAGTTGTTGCACATGTTAAATGCCTTATTATAGAGTTGTTTTGGGCGGATATCAAAGGGCTGGAGGACACGGATAGTTGGTCAAGTAGTATAGAGGGAATTAAGGATCATCCCTGATCAGTTTCTTTTAATTCTATAAAGGGTAAAATTATGGTAATTTTAGGTATTAAATGTGTCGAAATAGGAGTTAAAAATCATATAAAACAATGAGATGAGATTATTATTTTATTATTTGTTTTTGGTGTTAAGGTAGAAAATGACCCGAGAATTAGCCCTCTGGTGATTATTATAGGGGCTGTTATTTTAGCTATTACACTGAAATTTGGCTCACAAATTGGGATAGTAAATAATCAGTTAGTAATGGCTCCCCCAGAGATTGCGAGAATAGTTAGAACAATAATTCTGGTTGTCTGAGGTTTTCCTTCTGATGAATATTGAGCGACAGGACTAGATGTGTGGTTTATTAATACATAAATAGAGAATCGGGTTGAATATGCGGTAGTTAAAATAGTGGCTATAATAAATATTACTATGATGATTGTGTTTTTTTCTCTTATTAATATTGTAGTAGTTTCAATAATTAGGTCTTTTGAATAAAACCCGGCTATAAAAGGTGCCCCGCACAAGGCCATATTAGCGATTGTAATAGCTGCTGTAATTGAAGGTAATTGAGCTGTTGTATTCCCTATTAATCGTAAATCTTGTCTGTGATGATGGATGTCAATTATGTTTCCAGCACAAATAAATAATAGGGCTTTGAATAGGGCGTGTGTAATTAGATGAAAAAAAGCGATTTCAGGTATCCCAATACTTAAGGTGAATATTATAACGGCTACCTGTCTTAAAGTTGACAGTGCAATAATTTTCTTTATATCACATTCTGCTATGGCGCTAGCACTTGCTATTAGTATTGTTATAGTTGAAACTATTATTATAATTGGTTTAAACAGAAGTATAGATTCTATTAAAGGGTAGAATCGATATATAAGATATACTCCTGCTGTTACAAGAGTTGATGAATGAACTAGTGCTCTAACTGGAGTGGGAGCAGCCATAGCAGCAGGTAGTCATCTAGAAAAAGGTATTTGCGCACTTTTTGTTATAGCAGCAATTATGATAAGTGTTCCCGTTCAATGGAGGACGTCATTGTTTCAGATGTTGGTCACCAATCAGTGGCCTTCATTGAATATTAGTGCAATTGAAATTAAAAGTATTACATCCCCGATTCGATTGGTTAATGCAGTGATCATCCCTGCTCCAAGTCTTTTGGGGTTGTTGTAGTAAATTACTAATACAAATGATGTGATGCCTAGCCCATCTCACCCCAATAATAGGGCGATAGTATGTGGGAATAGGACTAAAAATATTATTGATATTACGAATAGAAGTACTAGTATAATAAATCGGTCTATAGATTTATCGTTAATTATATATGTTTTAGCGAATTGTATTACTCTTGTAGCAATAGTTAATACTGTGGATATAAAAATTATTCTAGTAGGGTCAATAATAATAGGGATTGTAACACATGTAGAAGAAAAATTCAATATATCTCACTCAATTAGTAAAGAGGAATTTATGTATGTAACACATGAGGTGAGTAAATAAGAGAAAAAGGTGATAAGTGTTAATAATTGGGTTGTAATATATACCATGGTGAAAATCACAAAGTGAATCAATGGAACCACAAACCATTATTTTTTTTAAACTATTTTCACAAAGAGGGCATATATACTGCCTAAATCTGGGCCGAAACCAGGGGGGTGCACTTTAATTATGGTTTATTAAGGGTGGTCGTCACTATACAGCCTTAGTAGAAGACAGAAAATATACCTTTGAATAACACAAATTCCTATTTCAAATATAATATACCCTATTTGGATTGAGATAAGTAGAATCAGCCCGATGACCCTCGAAAATACTGAAGCTGCACAATATGTGCCAATGAGTGTTAATACAATATGACCTGCTCTTATATTTGCCGCAAGACGGAAAGATAAAGTTAGAGGGCGTACTCTAATACTAATTGTTTCAATAATAACTAAAAAGGGGTTCAACCAATGTGGGGCTCCGCCGGGTAATAAGCCTGCGACTCAACTATAAGGATTAAAAATAATAGCGGATGTAATTAACGCTAATCATATAGGAAGGCCAAATCTTAAAGTAAATAAAAGGTGTCTGGAATATCTAAAAACAGCTGGTAAAAGACCTATTAGATTTATGTTGATAATAATGATAAATAAAGCTACAATAAACCTATTAAATCCTTTAATATGTTTACCATGAGTTTGGTTGCCCTGGTCGTTTATTACTTTGGTAATAAGGTTTACTGAAGTTATTAATGTATTGGGTGTGATTCATAAAGATAGTGAAAAAAGAATAATGGATGAACTTGTAATCAGCCAAAACACTAAAGGGGATATGTAATTATTAATAATATTAATTCCTGGGTCGAATGATGAAAAGATATCTAATATCATCAAGACTTGGCTATAAGCCATTTAAGACTTTGAAGGTCTTTAGTTTAATTTAACTTAAAGTCTTATTGCATAGATAATTTATCTCACAATTGAGCTGATAAGGGGATCGAGATGTGGAGGATGAAATATAAAACTGTAAATACCTGTCCTAATCCTTCATAGGGGTACTCCACTGGTTGACCCCCGATTCATGTTAATATAATTGTGTTAGCTGCGAGAAGTCAGAATATAAATTGTCTTACAGGGTAGAAGGAGAGTCCTCGCGCTTTTTGTCTTGCTATTAATGGGATAGTAAATAAAATCAAAATTGCAGTGAATATAGCTACTACTCCGCCTAATTTATTAGGGATAGACCGTAGAATGGCGTATGCTCATAAAAAATATCATTCAGGCTTAATGTGGATGGGAGTGACCAATGGGTTGGCGGGGATAAAATTGTCTGCGTCGCCTAAAATATTAGGGAAAAATAAGGCAACAAAGGTTAATGTTATTAATAAAATTGTAAATCCTACAATATCTTTAAATGTGTAGTATATGTGAAATGGTACTATGTTTATTACACTTTTAATTCCTAAAGGATTGTTTGACCCAGTTTGGTGTAGAAACAGTAAATGTAGAATTGACATAGCTATAACGACGAACGGTAGTAAGAAATGAAGTGCAAAAAATCGATTTAAGGTGGCATTATCTACTGCAAATCCTCCTCATACCCACTCTACTAGTATGGGCCCGATATAGGGAATTGCTGATAAAAGGTTGGTAATGACAGTAGCCCCTCAGAAGCTTATCTGTCCTCAAGGTAAGACGTACCCCACAAATGCTGTTGCTATTACTAAAACTACAAGGATAACTCCAATATTTCATGTTTCAGTGTACATGTAAGAGCCATAGTAAATCCCTCGTGCAATATGGAGATAAATGCAAATGAAAAATCAGGACGCACCGTTTGCATGCGTGTAGCGTAAGATTCAACCGTAATTAACATCACGTATAATGTGGGTGACGGATGAAAAGGCGAGGTCAGTATGTGGGGAGTAATGTATAGATAGAATGAGGCCTGTGATGATTTGGATTACTAGGCATACACCTAGTATAGAGCCAAAGTTTCATCAAATAGAAAGGTTTGCTGGTGCTGGGAGGTCAACTAAAGCACCATTAGCAATTTTAATGCCTGGGTGAGTTTTTCGTATAGGACTAAACATATTTAAATGGGCGTAATGGACCCTCGTCTGCACGAGCTGTTTTTACAACAACAATTAAAGCGAGAAATAAAATAAGAGCTAAAAATACTGGCAAAATTATATTAGTTATAGAATAAACTTCTATAGTGTCAGGTGTATAATTGGGCCAAACAATAGAAGTGTTTTGGGTTAAGATATATAGTAAAATTAAACACCATGTAGGGGTTAGTAATCAGTTTCAGTTGGTAATATGCTGGTTGGGCTGTAGTGCAGCAAAGTAAGCAAATATGACTAATATCCCCCCTACATAAATAATAAATGTAATAAATCCAAATCATCTTGATGTGATTATTGCTAACATAATAGACATAATTAAAGCAATAGCTAATACAGTAACCCCTAAGTTAATTGGTGAAATGGTAGACAAGCACGAGAAAAATAAAGTAGCGATTAAAGCGTTTAATGTAAGTAAAGTCATTGGATATCCCTATAATAAGAGTTTGTCTTCTTCAGGTTTCAAAGGCCTGTGTGCAGTTTACACTATATTATAATGATCCTCATCAGTAAATACATAGATATAAGAAAATTCATACAACATCTACAAAATGTCAGTATCATGCTGCGGCCTCAAATCCAAAATGGTGCCTAGTACTAAAATGGTGTACTAGTACTCGGCCTAAACATACTGCTAAGAATGATCTTCCAATAAATACATGTAGACCATGAAACCCTGTTGCTACAAAAAATGTAGATCCGTAGACTCTGTCTGCAATGGTAAAAGGTGATTCAATATATTCTAACAATTGTAGAAATGTAAAATATCCCCCCAATAAAATAGTTAAGGTTAGGGCTTGGATAGTTTCTGGGCGAGAACCTTCTATTAATCTATGGTGTGCTCAGGTAACAGTAACTCCAGACGCAAGAAGGACAGCAGTGTTTAAAAGTGGCACCCTGAAAGGGTTAATAGGAGTGATTCCTGTTGGGGGTCAACTGCATCCGAGTTCTGGGGTAGGGGCAAGGCTGCTGTGGAAAAAGGCCCAGAAAAATGCTAGAAAGAACAGTACTTCTGAAGCAATAAAGAGAACCATACCCCATCGAAGGCCTTTATTTACATAAGATGTGTGGTGCCCTAAAAATAGGCCTTCTCGGATAACATCACGTCATCATTGAATTATAGTTAAAATGATAATAATAAGTCCCATAATTAAACAGGTTAAGCCGTGCCCGTGAAATCAGGCAGTTAAGCCAATAGTGAGGGAGAAAGCTCCTAATGAGCCGGTAATAGGTCATGGACTAAATTCTACTAAGTGAAACGGTTGGCGTACCATTGTTATGTTATGTGAAAATTGTATAACTAGAACTCGCTATAAAAAGCAATTTATACTTGACAAGCATATGTTATATTTTAACTAGAATTCTTGCTGATAAAAGGGGATGAGTCCATTTTCGGGGTATGAGCCCAATAGCTTTTATTAGCTTATTTTATCATCAATTTCATGATTTAGTTATAGAGATGCCGGCAGCCGTGCGATTGATTTGAGGAAATTGAGGTAGAAATTGTCATCAAAGGATGATTATTATTAATAATAGAGTTACAATTATAAATAGGGGAACGATAATTCAGTTTATAGGGGACAGGTGGGGCATTCATGGAGAGCGGTTAACACTAAAAATGTTATTAATACATGATATGTTAAAATGGATTGTATTAAAGGGAAATATTTCCGTAGGCGGTTTTACAAACCGCTGCCTAAATCTCAGCCACCTTAACGTTTTCAGTCTGGTTATATAGTAAAGCAATTTGATATTGAATAATAGGCGCCATGCAAAATTCTGTTAAAAATTTTAATTTGTAAATTGTAACTGAAAATAAAGTTATGAGAGAATATTTTGTATGTCTAAAATTCTTTAACAAAAATTGTATTAAATCAATAAATTAATATACCTCATCAGGAAAAGTAGTTTTATCTTAAAGTGCCCCAGAACTAGGAAAAAGTGATAATAATGTTTGCTGTGAGCCTAGAACTCTGCTTGGACGGATTGAAATTAAGGGGTTTGTCCGACGGAATGAAGGGGTTAGTTTGTCCCACTTTAAGCGTTTGGCAGAAATTTTCACTGAAAGGTATGATTTTACTATGTTTTAATAGTAAGTTAGAAATTAGCTACAAATAAAGTTAATTTATGGTTAATTTAAAAACAAAGAAACGGTTAACCATCTATAGAATTATTAATAAATTAAAATTTTTAAATTTTAATAACAGATTTGAGATAAAAAATTAGTGTAGTTTTGATTTTGAAAAAAGGGCGCTAAAGAGCGGATTGAAGATTTGGCACATTAACAATAAAGGACATGTGTGAATATAATTGAAGTTTTTGGGGTATTATTGTAAACGAGTGAGGTTTATAGCTAATTATTTTATAAGCAAAAATGGCGAAAATTGTCATTTCTGTAAAATCCGGATGAACTCACTTTTTGGAAATGGGGTTCATCAAAAAATAAAGTTTATATATATAATATTTAAAATATATGGTTAAATAAGATTTTTTCTTATAAATTGAATTGTTTTACCATTAGCGGCGCCGACAACGGCGAAGGGCCGCCAGTTTATGAGCGGAAGCCCTCAGCCGGGCAGTCGTTGCGCCCCGCTTTATAATATAAGAGACTATAACACATTCAACAGATATGAACTCATTAATAATATAGAATATATTACCTGACACTTTAATATGTGCAGCATATATTAGAATTTCAATATATATTCAATGTTCTAAATATATATATATATATATATATATATATATGGCGAAAATTGTCATTTCTGTAAAATCCGGATGAACTCACTTTTTGGAAATGGGGTTCATCAAAAAATAAAGTTTATATATATAATATTTAAAATATATGGTTAAATAAGATTTTTTCTTATAAATTGAATTGTTTTACCATTAGCGGCGCCGACAACGGCGAAGGGCCGCCAGTTTATGAGCGGAAGCCCTCAGCCGGGCAGTCGTTGCGCCCCGCTTTATAATATAAGAGACTATAACACATTCAACAGATATGAACTCATTAATAATATAGAATATATTACCTGACACTTTAATATGTGCAGCATATATTAGAATTTCAATATATATTCAATGTTCTAAATATATATATATATATATATATATATATGTCTATTATTATTATTTTATATATGTTATGTTTAAAAAAAGAAATTATAAAAAATATTACGTTTGTGCGTCAAACTTTCTGCTTGGAAGGCAGGTGTACTCGTTATACTAACGTAATTTATTTAAATGTATGACGAATATTGACTATACAGATGTGGTTGTATGTTTGGCGGTATGTGTTACTCTCTGTCTTTAAATGTGTTGATTCATGAAACGAATCTATCCGTGTTAACAGCTTCTACCGCAATAGGTATGAATCTATGGTTTGCACCGCAGATTTCTGAGCATTGACCATAGAAGAGTCCTGGCCGTCGAATAATAAACCTTAATTGGTTTAAACGTCCTGGGATTGCATCAGCTTTTACTCCCAAAGCAGGAACAGTTCATGAATGAATTACATCTGCTGCGGATACTAGTATCCGCACTTCAATATTCATGGGGAGAACAATACGGTTGTCAACCTCTAATAGTCGGAATTGTCCTTCTACTAGGTCATTAGTGTTTACTATGTATGAGTCGAATTCGACGTTACAGAAATCTGTGTATTCATAGCTTCAATATCATTGGTGCCCAATGGCTTTTACTGTAACACCAGGTTCAACGATTTCGTCGGTTAAATATAGGAGTTGAAGAGAAGGGAGGGCTAAGAATAGCAGAATAAATGCTGGTAAAACTGTTCAGATGGCTTCAATGGATTGAGCTTCATAAATATTACGGCATGTGTATTTGTTTACAAATAGTGATGCTATAGCGTATGTAACGAATGTTAGTACTATAATAAGAACTAATATTGCATGGTCATGAAATGCAATGAGTATTGTTATGATGGGGGTGGCAGCGTCTTGAAATTCGATTTGTCTTCAGTGAGACATCTAAGTAGGCTAATTAATAGCAATGGTTTATGTAACAGATAAATGCCCTGTTGGCTTCTACTTAATAAGGTGGTAATAATTACTGTTTCTGATGAATTATGGAAATCTAAGGGTAGTAAGTCTTGCCATTCTAATGAGGTAGGCTGGTGTCTGGCTGATACTGTGGCGCGCTGTCTTGTTAGTGCTTCTCATAGTATAAAGATGAATAGTAATAAGGCAATAAAAGATAGTATAGACCCCATAGATGAAATGACATTTCATTTTATCATCGCGTCCGGGTAATCTGAGTATCGCCGTGGTATCCCCCTTAGTCCTAAAAAATGTTGTGGGAAAAATGTAGCATTAACTCCAATGAATATAATGGTAAAATGTGTTTTTGCTCACCGTGCATGTAGATTTAATCCGGTGAATAGAGGAAATCAATGTGCAAATCCTCCAAAAATGGCGAATACTGCTCCCATTGATAAAACATAGTGAAAATGTGCTACAACGTAGTATGTGTCATGGAGAATGATGTCAATTGATGAGTTAGCTAGTATAATGCCTGTAAGACCTCCGGTTGTAAACAAGAAAATAAATCCTAGGGCTCATAATATAGGAGCCTCGTATTTTACTCGTCTTCCGTAAATAGTTGCTAATCATCTAAATACTTTAATTCCCGTTGGAACTGCAATAATTATAGTAGCTGCAGTAAAATAAGCCCGCGTGTCTACATCTATACCTACTGTAAATATATGATGTGCTCATACAATAAATCCTAAGATTCCAATTCCTAATATTGCATAAATTATGCCTAAGGTGCCAAATGCTTCTATTTTATTTGAGTAATGAGCAACAATGTGAGACACTATTCCAAACCCAGGAAGAATTAAAATATACACTTCTGGGTGCCCAAAAAATCAAAATAAATGTTGGTATAGAATTGGGTCCCCTCCCCCCGCAGGGTCAAAGAATGCTGTGTTTAGGTTACGGTCTGTTAGTAACATTGTGATGGCTCCTGCAAGAACCGGAAGACTTAAAAGAAGTAGTACGGCTGTAATAACTACTGATCATACGAATAATGGAACCCGTTCTAATTTAAGGCCTTTAGAGCGTATGTTAATTACTGTTGTAATAAAATTTACGGCCCCTATGATGGAGGATACCCCTGCTAGATGGAGAGAAAAAATAGCTAAATCTACTGAAGGGCCGGCATGAGCAATGTTACTTGCTAAAGGAGGGTACACTGTTCATCCAGTTCCTACTCCCTTTTCTACTGCTGCACTTGATAGTAATAGGGTTAAGGATGGCGGCAGAAGCCAAAATCTTATATTGTTCAATCGGGGGAATGCTATGTCTGGGGCCCCTAATATTAAGGGTACCAATCAGTTCCCAAACCCCCCAATTATTACGGGTATGACTAAAAAGAAAATTATTAAAAATGCATGGGCGGTAACAATAGTGTTATATAGCTGGTCGCTTCCTAGGAGTGACCCAGGTTGTCCTAATTCTGCACGAATTAGAAGCCTTATAGAGGTTCCTAGAAGTCCTGATCACATCCCAAAAATAAAATATAATGTACCAATGTCTTTGTGGTTGGTGGAGAAAAATCAGCGCAT